TTTTCAAGTATGTTGCGGTCAACACAGCTTCTGCCCAAATGAGGTACATTCATCCCAAACATCATAGCTCTAATCGTTTCCAATAAGTCTCTATTTTTCCTCTTAGCTATTCAAGGAGTATACGCAAAAGATCTCTGATGAACAGTGCCTCTAGAAAGAATATATTGAGAAAATCCCGTGGACATGTATTCTCCTGCAGAATCAGATCGTCCAATTCTTTTTTTTTGCATTAGGAAATAATGTCTGGCTTGTCGATTGTGTGCCGTTCACTCCAACAAAAATTATGTAAATTGGAGTGAAGAGGTAAAGTTATTCTTGATGGGCCAGGAATGTTGGATAATTGCTGAAGGTAAACCGGAGGATGTGGCGAGTAAGAAGCCATTTTCATCTTTTTTTGGTCTGGTGGGGCTATGCATGCGATCACAGTGTCTGTAGCTGATAAGATGCGCCCCCATAATATATATTCTTTTAAGCCGGCAGTCTAAATGTCCATGAGTGGGATCATAGCTCGATAAGTCACTATGAAGTGTTCAGGATCCGGCGAAGTTGATGAAAATTCGCTCAATGGGCTTTCGAACACTACGTTCGCGTACTGGTTGATGTAGATTTATCTCTGCCTATTCAGGAGCAGGTTATGATTGAAAGAAAAGGGCATTGCGCCTTTGTTTCATTGTATTTTGAGCGTATGCCTCTGAGTTCTGTTCTCAGTGCAATGTTATTGGCCACTCCCCGGCTGATTGCTGGAAATCGAAGAAGCCCAGAGAGGATGCGAATAAAGAGGCCTCGGGACGCCGTAGCAGGTCTCGCGAGAAAGCCGTTTATCGCGTTTCGAAGGGGAAAGACAAAGCTGTTTCGGAGGAGACGCAAGCTAATACTTCCAATCCTGGAGGTTCTCAAGTTTAACTGGGTAATAGATTTGAGACTCTCCAGAGAGATGCAGATGTGGAAAGGGATACGACAGCCACAGACAACCCTGTCGCATCCCCTACCACTAGTGGCGGATCCAAACAGGATACGGTTGCTCAAAACATGGGGGACGCTGACATGCAGGTCATGATGGACACCGCGATTATTTCTACGACGGCTGCCGTGGGCTCTGCAGCTCATGTGGAGGGTCCGAGCTCCAATGTGGCATTATCATTATCCACAGCAGCTTCGCAGCGCATGACGGATGACGGATGAGGTGATAACATCGATTACGTGAATTGAAGCTTAAACTTGCTTGCACAAATACGAGATGGAACATCTCGACCCATTCACGATTTCAAGTTTCGGCTGAGGGCGAATCGGCAGCCATGAGAGTCATGTCTGCGAAATCAGACAAAGATTGGCGAGCAGCAACCGAGAGGGCTTTCAATGCCTTGGACTCATTTTCCTGGACCAAGTGAACCTCCGGAGCTAGTTGGATCTGTTTACGAAAATTCGTTTTTGACGCATATCAGCAAGTCGAGGATCCACTTCTGAGAAACGTCCCATGCCCGTCGGGGCGGCAGACTCATTGATTTCATTGGCCGAGGTATCCAAAACACATAATGAAACCTCCAAACCTTGAGTCTGTTTGGGAGAAGCAGTGTTATTAGTAGCAATCTGAGAGTCAGGACCCCAAGAACGCCCCATCAAGCGGACTAGCATTAGGGGGACGTCAACCTGCAATGCAAGGGATTCCTCACCATCAGATTTCGAAGAAGAAGATGTATTATCCCTCTTTCTTCTCCTTCTCCCGGACCAGAACCATTAACCCTAATGGTAATGGCTGCTCTCATTAACTGTGTCACTGCTCGTAGCTCGTACAGGAACTGGATTCACAAAAGCGAGAACTACATCGATCTGATACTTTTTCCCTTACGGGAGATAAGTTATGTAGGCGTACAACTCTTCCTAGGTTGTATTCGATCACAAATTCTCAAAGAATCCATTTGATACACAGCCAAGCGAAGAAAAAAAGGCACCCCAATCGCACACAATCCTTCGAAGAAAGGAACTCACACGGAACACTCAAACAAACTCACCATCGAGTAGATAACAACCAGCCAATCAAATCACTTACAAACAGGAGCGAACTCCTTCGTAAGGAATATATTATTCTCATACGAGATTTCTTAAACATTTGTGCATTAACACCTTTATAGATCGGAGCGGCCTCCAAGGGACTTTGCAGCTCAGAAGCGAACCTTAGCTAAGTAGTACTTCGGAGCCCCTGTATTTGGCTTTAGCCCCGTATTTCATTTCAGGTAAAACCAATACACCACAACCTGTTTCTGAGGTGATACTGCAAAAGTAGCTCCCAATCGATAACTCGATCTTCAAATCGAGAGAGTTGCCAAAACCCGGCAAAAAACGATGAAACAGGATTTCCCTTCCTAGACGTCAATTTCAATCGGACAACTTTCATTTTCCCGGGATTTTTGGTTGCAAGTCCATTTTAGCCTATAGACGGACATTGAAATCGATAGAGTTGCATTTTCCCCGTATTTTTTGTTGTCACCGGGGCGAAAGAAGAAATGTTGGAAACCTGACTGCCCCCCTTTTCCTGGTAACAACCCCTAAATTCCAATATCTTATAGTAGAAATGCTGTTGGAACGAGTACTGTCAGATTACTTTCCCGATTCGCTGGTGCAGCTCCGTCACCTCTCGTGAAAGCCTTAGCACACCCGGCCGATTAGGAATGATTCCGGCTACTAAATCCATTTCGTATGGAGGAGCTCTCTTCTCTTATGAGATTAGTTGGAGAACTGATTGATGAAGGATATTCACCAGCCTGTTGACTATGCGGTGTCACTGCATTGCGACAATCAGTCAGCAATTCGCATGGCAGAAAATCCAGTGTTTCATGCGAGAACAAAGCACGTGGAAGTGCATTACCACTTCGTATGAGAAAAGGTTTCACTTTTTATCTTTTGAGTTCGTGATGGGATCGAATCAGTTCATCGAAGGATTCCCGCAGGGCGTCGTACTCAGTCGTACTCATGCTCTCTACGGCTATCCTTACTAATATCTTCTTTCGCTTCAGCTTCTTGCGCATTGTATTTTTCTTTTTTGGCACTATTCTAAGATGGCTTGAAATGTCGATTTAGTAGCTTTCTCAGGCTAGCATCTAGGATAAGTATAAAGCATCCAGGAAAAAACAAAAGCGGAGTCAAAGTACCGCTCTTTCAATCTCGCTTCGGAACCGATCTGAGTTCTTTTCTCTTTTCCGGCTAAGAGAAGAGGAAGGAAGATCACTAATACCTGTTAGCTGATAAAGAAAGGAGGCTTGCCTTTTGAGTTTCAGTTATAGGCTGCCCTTCTTTGTTTTATTGTTATTTATTGTTAATAAGCGGGGCTGAGGCTGGTGTGGAATCCAAATTCAAACTATTGCTATTGATAATAGGACGCTCGTCCAATCAAAATGAAAAAATATCGATGAGGAAGAAAGATTTGCTTTTTGTTTAGTCAAGGAGCTCACCCAGTGAAGTTGTAGGGCGTTCATCCAATTCTTTTGTTTCAGTTCTGGAAGTTGTAGTACCATTACCATGTGCTGATCAGTCACTAGTGAATAACCCTTTCGCTGACACAGAAATTAGCACCTAGAAAGAGAGGCGCTGAACCAACTGGTAATAGTGCAGAAAAAAGCTTTACCCAATGATACGAATCTAGAAAGATCAAGATGTGAGAATCATGTAGATAGATTGGCTTATTCCGTGTAGCAAGCAGTACTTTCTTTAAGGGGTTGAGCCGCCTTGCTCCCTCCGCTGGAAAGAAGGAAACCTAAAGGTGATATCTGTAGGCCGGCAAAAACGAAAATCAAAAAGGTGTGCAAGGGGCTTCGCGCTTTCACGCCGCTTTGCAAGCAAGTTGATTAGCTAACAACTTCCAGCGGTCTCGGTTCCACTCAAGGATCTCTCTCACGAGAGGCAGTAAGAGCTTCACTATAGCAGTGAAGCAGTCAAGCAGTGATAGCTCTACAGTATACCTTTATTCATGTATTTGGCTCCCTGAGCCACCATTTCGTTCGCCCTTCCCTGTCTCACTGAGCCGCCTAACCCAAGTAGCTGTCGGCCGTTCTATCATTCCATGCATGGAATCTTCCTTCCTCCCGTCTTGCTGGATCCTGTACCTGCTCATCACTGTGCTCTTGGTAAGGGGACTTTAGTCTCGGAAGCTAACCGATTTACAGCCGTCGATGTCCGCCGTCTCGTACTGATGTCTCCGTTCGTACCTTAGACAGGTTCTTCTCTTTGGAACTTAGTCGCACGCCCACTCAGAATCGAAAGGGATCCGAAGATACCATACCAGTGTCCGCGCAGATTAGCAACTGAAAATAAAGACAACATCAGAAATGAATCCGGCACGTTGGATTCAAAATAGAAAGACAAACTCACGAAGACAGCACCGCTATGTAAAGGCAAGGTTTGCTCCAGCCTATGAAAGGAAGGATGGTCCCAGACCTCTTTGACCTACCGTTCGCTTTGCTAAAGCAGTACTACCAGGATAAGGGCAGAGCCTTACCTTGCAGTAGGAAGGTGTTCGTTGCTGGGACGGATAAATAGGGGCTATGGCGGCCCTCGTTCGAAAGACTCTGACGGATTTCCGTCATCCTTTCCCCCCGTATCTCTGTTCTAACATTTCAGCAAGCCTGGAAGCCCGCCGGGACACGTGTGCGCAGGCCCCTGTGGATTTCTTGGATATACTCCGCTACAGCAGCGTGGTTTTCCAAGAGCTCGCGAAAAGCTTCCTGAGAAGGTGGCTGTTGAACAGCAGCAGGCTGCTTCAGGAAGTTCGTGATCCCGCGGTCTGAGGAGGATTCTGAAGGGGCTTTTCCCTCTTTATCTTCTGATAAATTGAGGTACTGTTGCCAATTACCCGAATCTGATGATTCAGAATCCACCTTCTGTCGCACTCTAGAAGGACCGCCATCCGGTCCCTCAGACCATTTGCGTTTCCTATCTTCGCGGTCAGTCTCGCCTGGTGGACGAGTACCACCGGCTTCCTCCGCTGTTCCGGACGGAATCATACTATTCCCTCCGTCCATATCGAGGAGGGCCGAAGAAAAGAATTGCTAAGGCCAGACCCCCGGAGCTGCCCAATCCTCACAAAGAAAGACCGTTCAGAGCCGCTTTCACGCTCAACGTTAGGAGAGAAAGATAGTTTAGATGAGAGGGGTGCAACGCAGGAAAACAAGTTAGCCAAGGGTACAGAATCGGGTAGTAAGAAGAACTCTGAAGGGTTGACCTGTGACTAACTTCGCTTCGGTTAAAAGGCTAAGGTCTCACGATGAGCCACTCGCTTAGAGTTCGGTGCGAGGATCAAAAGCCTGGATTTGAAAAATAAAGAAGACCTACGCACCACAAGTGCTACAAGTTCGGACTCTTCAGCTGTGTGCGCTTAGCTTCTTTGTCTTGTTGAGCGCTATACCCAGAATGAATGATGAAGGAATGGACTAAGGCGAGTAAGGGTGCTGAAAGTTTGAAAGAAGGACTTTGAATAGCCCTTTTGCAGCTGTTTGCTTGACGGAGAATAGATGTTAGATAGGCGGGAATAGAGGGCTAGCTCTTTGGCTTTTAAGCTGCAAGCTATATGTAGCTACTCCTATAATACATGAAAACGTTCGCTGCTCTATAGACTACTATAGATGCGGTAAGCTTCGGGGTTTAGATAGACTAACGATTCGACCCGTCGCTACCCAGCATCGCCTTGGGCCATACATATCCTCTCTGTCTTTTCTACGATTGCCGGGTGTTCAATCTTGGATCGATGCCGCTACCCAGCGATCTATCCACTGGACGAAACCCACTACTTGACTTCGGTCCTATCAGACATATCGGATGAGATCAGGCCATCTGAGGAATTCCTTACATACTCTTTTCATCCAACTAGAAATATCTTAAGAGAAGAAGATGTCTTCATTCAAGTGAGATAGTGGATCGAGAAAGCACCGCCCAAAGAGCTTAGCCATGTGTAGTCCGAAATGGGCTCGCGAAGCCGGTCCCCGGTGTCTAAGATCCTATCAAAACTTGTGAAGAACTTTTGAGATATCCAAAATGTAGATAGAGAATTTGTTCCGTGAGGGATCTTTCTTGTTCACTTTCAACGAAAGTGAAAGAAGCCCTCTTCCCACTCCTGGATCTGAGATGAGGCACCTTGTTTGCAACAAGTGCCACCCCTCGACCCACCATGAGATGGGTCGTTTAGGTGAGTGTTGGGACCTGGACTCTGAAGCCCTGATCGGGCAATGGCCTAGTAAGTCCTCTTGGCGTTGTGACTGATCCTTTAGGATTAGGATCGACGTTGGAGGCATAGCGCCCCTTTCTGTCTTTCCTGTATCTAAAGAGATTAATCACTTTGCCATGAAACTTATACGTGTGGTCGACGCCTTGATCGGTCGAGTGGTCTCAGTTGTAGATGGTATTGCACGTGCTAAAAATCTGGTACATTCCGTTTTCTTTCTCATCCCAGTCTTTTTCAATAGCAACACTTTATACCTATTCTTTTCTTCTCTCCCCTTTGTTTTGTGAAGAATATGCCAAAAAGAGTACAAATCATTTTCTTTATTATTGCGAAATTCATCTCTGTTTTGGTTCTGTCAAGGGTCGCCCTTTCATTTGGCTATATATTGATGGAGGATCTCCATCGAGCTGTTGCTCAATTCTATCCGTCCACGTCGGGGGGAATGCCTGGGGGATCCGCACCGCTCCCCGGTCCCTCTGGGAATTCGGGGTCCGGATGGACATCTCTCCTAGCCAGTGGGAATGAAAGCAGCCCTAGCGGCAGTTCCGAGGGCACTATCGGTCAGCCACCCCATGCTGCTCAACCTAATTTGGTGGGCGAGATTGATCAAGATGATCTTTTTGCGGCTGCCGAAGCCCAAGAGCTCGCCGACTTGACTGCTCAAATGCAGTCAAGGGAATGGCGGGCCGCCGACCGACATTTTTCGCTTTGTGAAGAAAAAGTACAAACAATTATATCGGAAATAAACTCGCAAAGAATTTCGGGTCGACTGGACTTGAACCTTCAAGACCCGGAAGACATAAAGCGAGGAGTTGAAGTGTTCTTCTCGGACCTAACGATGAAATTTGACAAGAACGAACAACGACTAGGACATCTTAAACGAGTCTATGAGAACATTGGGAACCCACGTAGTCATTTGTGGAAAGATCTTTTAAAATGTATCAAGGATTTTTAGATTTAGCGAAAGCAGCTGTCGGTATTGGAATCTTTGAAAGAGGTGAAGCTATCTTTTTGAAGGCGATAGTTCACAGTGCTTATTCTATATATACTTGAAAAGCCAACTCATGTTTCCACTCTATTTTCATTACGAAGATGTATCACGTCAGGATCCGTTGCTCAAACTGAATCACGCCAACGTTATGGAAGTTCCTGGATTATGTAAAATCAGAGTCGTACCAAAGGCAGCACCTTCTATCAAAAATGGAAAATTGGCTATGGAGATTCCGTGCGGTCAGAAATGTTTACAGACACAGAAGTCTTCGACAGGAAAGTCGTTTCGATCCAATCCATTCTTGGGGTCAAGGTCAAATAAAGACAAAAAGGGGTATGTCAGTGACCTAGCACGACAAAGCACTCTCCGAGGGCATGGAATGTCTCATTTTTTGGTCAGAATCTCCACAGTAATGTCTCTATTAGATTCTCCGGTCGAAATACGGGAAAACTCTATTCAATTCTCGATGGAAACGGAGTTTTGCGAATTCTCCCCAGAACTGGAAGATCATTTCGAGATCTTCGAACATATTCGAGGGTTCAATGTGACTATTGTCACTTCGTCCAACACACAAGATGAGACTTTACCACCGTGGAGCGGCTTTTTGCAAAAAGATGAGGGGGAAACTCAGTAAGATGTCGGAGAAGCGAAATATACGAGATCACAAACGTAGATTGCTCGCGGCTAAATATGAATTGAGACGAAAGCTTTATAAAGCCTTTTGTAAAGATCCCGATCTTCCTAGTGATATGCGGGACAAACATCGTTATAAGTTGTCCAAGTTGCCAAGAAATAGTTCCTTTGCACGAGTAAGAAACCGATGTATTTCCACGGGTCGCCCTCGTTCCGTATATAAGTTCTTTAGAATTTCTCGTATCGTTTTTCGTGGATTAGCATCTCGAGGTCCTTTGATGGGCATAAAGAAATCGTCTTGGTAGCAACCACAAAAGGGTTAGCTCCGCAGTTAGTCTACAAGCAAGGTAAGTAGGTCCATTACCGGCCGGCTTCGGACCGAAATAACGGAGTAATCCCTTGATCTCGGATCGGAGATGCTAACAGGGCGGGAATCGAAGTGGGGGACCTCTCTACCGCCTCCTGTCAAGTATGCTCCCCAGACATAGACTCCGTACAGGGTAGTACTCTTGGAAAGATAGAATATCACCGCGTGAACATAACATGTTGTTACGAATGTAACTCCCTCCCGAGGTATCGACCACTATTCTAAATAGAGTAAGGCGGAGAACTCTTGTTCATTGGAGCGCCGGAGTGCGGAGGTTGTTCCCATCATTGAAGTCAGAGTGTGGGACTGAGCCTTCCGAATGAGAAAGAAAAAAGTGCAACCTTTCCGTTGGAAAAACCAAGGCAAATATCATATTGACTTTCTCTCGCCCTACTTCTAAAGATAGATAGAAAAGGTTGGAGAGAGTGACTTTATGCAATTCTCTCCTTTTAGAATTCTTTCTCCCACACACCTTTGCCCTCTTTCACCGAGGAGGAAAGAATAATCTTCCAAGGCGAACAGAGACCTAAATTTCCATTACATTCGTAAGCTTGCTTTCTTGCAGCAAGATGATCAGTACGAGAGTAAAGAAAAGAGAAAGCGGTAAAAACCTCTCTAATTCGGTCACCGAGCAGTCGGACGACTCTTCAGTAACCCAGGATGACCCGACCCCTTCGACGCTTCTTTCGCTCTATACCCCTTCGGAGGTGGAAGAAAGGGTACTACCCATTTCTATTTATATATAGTAGGGCCCCAGAATGCCAAACAAAAGGTGGGGGAGCAAGAGTTGTCACGATAGAAAAGAGAAATAAATAAATGACTCTAAGGAACCAACGATTCTCTCTTCTTAAACAACCTATATCCTCCACACTTAATCAGCATTTAATAGATTATCCAACCCCGAGCAATCTTAGTTATTGGTGGGGGTTCGGTTCGTTAGCTGGTCTTTGTTTAGTCATTCAGATAGTGACTGGCGTTTTTTTAGCTATGCATTACACACCTCATGTGGATCTAGCTTTCAACAGCGTAGAACACATTATGAGAGATGTTGAAGGGGGCTGGTTGCTCCGTTATATGCATGCTAATGGGGCAAGTATGTTTTTCATTGTGGTTCACCTTCATATTTTTCGTGGTCTATATCATGCGAGTTATAGCAGTCCTAGGGAATTTGTTCGGTGTCTCGGAGTTGTAATCTTCCTATTAATGATTGTGACAGCTTTTATAGGATATGTACTACCTTGGGGTCAGATGAGTTTTTGGGGAGCTACAGTAATTACAAGCTTAGCTAGCGCCATACCTGTAGTAGGAGATACCATAGTAACCTGGCTTTGGGGTGGGTTCTCCGTGGACAATGCCACCTTAAATCGTTTTTTTAGTCTTCATCATTTACTCCCCTTTATTTTAGTAGGCGCCAGTCTTCTTCATCTGGCCGCATTGCATCAATATGGATCAAATAATCCATTGGGTGTACATTCAGAGATGGATAAAATTGCTTTTTACCCTTATTTTTATGTAAAGGATCTAGTAGGTTGGGTAGCTTTTGCTATCTTTTTTTCCATTTGGATTTTTTATGCTCCTAATGTTTTGGGGCATCCCGACAATTATATACCTGCTAATCCGATGTCCACCCCGCCTCATATTGTGCCGGAATGGTATTTCCTACCGATCCATGCCATTCTTCGTAGTATACCTGACAAATCGGGAGGTGTAGCCGCAATAGCATCAGTTTTTATATGTCTGTTGGCTTTACCGTTTTTTAAAAATATGTATGTACGTAGTTCAAGTTTTCGCCCGATTCACCAAGGAATATTTTGGTTGCTTTTGGCGGATCGCTTACTACTAGGTTGGATCGGGTGTCAACCTGTGGAGGCACCATTTGTTACTATTGGACAAATTTCTCCTTTTCTTTTCTTTTTCTTTTTTGCCATAACGCCCATTCTGGGACGAGTTGGAAGAGGAATTCCTAATTCTTACACGGATAATGAAATTCAAAAAAGAAAATAAAATAGGAAATCAGTGTGAAAAATGAAAATTCTGACACCAATCATTTACAAGTGAGTATTACACCAAGAATTGACAAGCGGATGAGTTTTCTAGTTGGCTATGTTGATATAGCTTAGATAAGGAAAATCTACGAGAAGAAAACGAGCCAATTGCAATTAAGTCATTCGAACCTACTTTCGGAAAATCATCAGCAATGGATAAGCCAGCAGCATGCAAGCTCAAGGGAAAAAGCGGGGTTTCAAACCTCATACCAAGAGAAAGATTCCAAACAAGTACAAAGAGCAAATTTTCTTTCTAACCAGCATACGCAAAGCAAAGAACGGAAAGGTGCTTTGTACCTCACTTCGCTAAGCAGCGAGAATTGTACTGAAGCTCTCTTTCCTTTCCAACGCCCCCCGATCGTACTACTTCATTCTTAGTGTGCTGACCAGATACCCCACCAATAATGAGCTAAGAGCCATAGCAAGAGATATAGCGTTGCCTTCCGGCTGAGTGAGCTCATAAACTGGCGAATCAATTCATTTGAAAGAGAAAGTCGGGTCTAGCTGATTTCCGAGTTGACCAATGATAGATAGGTAGGAATGGCAGGACCTAAACGAGCTAGGCTTCGTTAGCCTTAGCCAGTTCTCCTTTTAGAAGCTATTCTTAATGCCGCCACCGGACTCATTGACGCCTTATCTATTACAATTCCTATGATTAGATCGCCCACGGGCTAAAAGAAAAGCAACCTTCGCCATCGCCCGAGACTGCTAACAAGGATTCTAACCCTACTGGATCTTTCCTTTCTTTCTACTAGTTCTTACAAAAAAAATTTGCAGGAAGGAAAGACTTCGTTTACTTCCCGCTTCCCGTCCGTATTGTATGACTTGACTGTATGTAGGGAACACCGCCTCATAAGGTATTTGATCTGTCTTTCCATTTCCAAGACACCTGTGTTAAGGAGTTTCCATGAAAGCTATGCTATGCCTTTTTACCTCTCCCTATACGCTGGCCGTATCGAGTGTATTGTCTAAAGTAGGAGCACCTAAAGCTATGACTTGAAGAATATCCGTAATAGAAAGAGAATGCATCTCCTGTTTTGAAGAAAGAGGCGAGTGCCAGGAAGAACTAAAAGCCGATAGAGTCGTTGTGACATGCCATAAACCGAGCTAGAATTGTACTAGTTAAGGTACAAGAAGGAGTGGATAGCCCGAAACGAAAGAGAAGAGTCGCCCAGAAAGACAGAGTGGAGTTTCTTTACATAGACTAGTACCTGAATGACAAGTGACGAAAGCAAGAAAGATTGACTAGACAGAATGGCCAGTGACAGAAGGAGTCACCGACCGAAGGAGAAAAGGAAGAAAGAACCCAAGCACAAACACAGACGGAGAAAGGAAAGATAGTGGGGCTGATTCGCCCTGTTGAACCTTCCGCTATGATGAAGGGGTTGCAGAGATTACTTTGACTGCGCCCAACGCAACAGGTATATACAATTTCTCTCTATATTACCTTTCATGGTAGGCTGTCCAGACCAAAAACAGTAAGCTTCACAGTGTACCCCACTTTCTTTGTACGTTTGTACCGCTCTCGGACCCACACTTACCTGAACGGCTGAAAGTACACAAGTCCAGATAGTGGGAACACCACAGATCCAGAAGAAAGTAGAATCTAAAGGTCGTAATGGGAAGCGGGCTAGTCCCCGAAAATGCCCGTTCGCGGGGATCCAAATCTGACTTGCTCGTTCCTAGGAACTCAGTAACGTGGCCAGTAAGTCAGCAGGCATTGAGGCAGGCAGATATTATTAACTGCTTTAAGTCGGTAAGGCAAGGAAGGCAGGTTTCAGAGCTCGATAAAGCAGACGAAGACTTCCAACGCATATAGGTAACTAACCGCCTGTTATCTCGGAAAGTAGAATCGCAGGCCAACGGGCGAGCTTGGGCCTTAACGCTCCGTAGAGTAATAAGCACTATTGCGCTGCCAAACTGCTCCCTTTCTCTCTAGCTCTCCGAAAACTTCATACATGACGGCAGCTTCAGCACACACTGCTATCGCATTCACCTTTGATTAGTGTCTACCCACGATATAAAGACCTTCTCAGCCCCTGATCGAGTGGTTAAACCACCACATAAGCCCTTATGCGGGCGATAGGAGTGTGTGTTCAACACCTGCTTTTAGTCATCAAATAGCTACTTACTCTCGGCTATCGAGATAGGTCCTGCCTGTTCGAGTCTTTAAGAGAAAGGAGCTTAGCAAGCCTAAGCTTTGTCTTCCCCTGTTATCATATATCGAATTCAGCTGGATGATTGATTACTTAACCAGCCTGATAGATCGAATACTTTCATCTTTTCGAAGGTCGACTTCCATATACGCGTTCTGGTGCCAGAAGCACCCGCACGGGACCGGATAAGACTTCAGATGTCACGCTGCCATCACACGACCAGGGCATCGCCAAAACCTTCGCTCAAGTAACTGCAGGAATTAATGCTCAATCGGAAACCTATGATCGTGGCTCCCATACTGCTTCCATGCAGCCAGTCAAAAAAGGCGAATTCTATTCAATTACGATTGATGAGGATTTGTACCAGTTCAACTTTGTCAATCTGGAAGATTCATCTTGTCTAAAGGGGACAAACCCTATACGGTAGAAGAGCTTAAGTCGCGGCTGGAGTCTGTTTGGTCCCTCTCATCAACATGGCGGATTATTTCGCTTGGTAGAGGTTTTGATAATATCCACTTCTCTAGTCAATCGGATCGGGACAGAGTTTGGAATCGACGAGTATGGCAGGTTAAACCAGGTATTTTCGTATTCAACAATGGTCACCAGATTTCAATCCTTATAAACAAAACACATCTTTGGCGTGGTTGCGGATTTACGACCTCAGTTGGGAGTATTGGCACCCACAAATACTTACGGCAATTTCCAGGGACGCCGTTAAAGTTTGATAAAAGACCATTGAAGGTACATTTGGCCATTTTGCGAGAGTTCTGGTGGAGGTGGATCTATCTAAACCTTTGCAAGAGACTGTGATGATTGAACGTAAGGGCGTTTACCACCCTTTCTTATGAACGACTTCCGGATTATTGCACGAACTGCTCAACAGTGGGACATACTCTCAATAATTGTAGATGGAATAAAGATAGCGGTAAGGATGTCGAGGCAGAGCGAAAGAGCAGAAGAAGCCGTTCCAGAGGCCGCGCAACATATAAACAAAAGGAACTAGTTGATCAGGATGCTCAGGGACTTCCCCATTCTTCACCATACTTTGCCTTCCGCAGCTAATGAAGATGCTAATGACGTCGTATTGGATCAGGAACCTTTGTTAGAGAGCGATCACGTTCAGCCGGTTATCACCACGCGAAGAGCGTATTAGTCTCCCTCCTTCGGAGGTCCCACAACACGAAGAAGTGGCTGCTGTGCAGTCGGTCCAAACCATGCAAACGGAGGAGGCTGTTCCCCCCAATAAGGAAAAAGTCGCCACTAGTGCAAATCCATCAGACATCAACGATCCGATTACAGTTATGGAAGTCGCGGCGAATAAGTCTTGGGCGGATCTTGCTGATATTCCATCAACCCAAGCAGTGATAGCCCGATCTCATGGATGAAGGCTAACGTTTTCTATTGGAAGAGGTGAAGTGGGTCCCTTTGCTGTCGCTTTACTTGAAGTCCAGCTTACTTCAAATGAAGGATAAGCTATCGGCCGAATGATTGAAAGACTTCTTTCTTATTCTATTAGGGTTAGTTTATTCCGATATTGATTTGAACTGCCGGAAATAAATTAGGACTAGTCCTGGCTACCAAGGGTATTGTGCCGTTTAAAGCAAGATAATGCCGATGATCAGATAGCTTTCAAACTGACTCGCAGGCAGAAGCACTGGGACCAGACAAAGAACCCCTATAGTAATAGGAACTGACATAGCAACTAAAAGACGGAAAGACACAAGGTAATTCAATCCTCAGGAACGCAAGTTCGAAACAAGGAAGGGTGGCTACTCTCTCTTTTGTTTGAGATTGTCAGAGCCAGGAGTTGAAGAGCTAACCATAGACAGTCCTTATGCCGACAAGAAAGAGGAAGACTGGAATAGCAGACAAAGTGGAATATGACTCACTAGGAAAGAAGAGATCAGCGCTTTGGTTAAAAGTTGTTTTTTTCCCTTGTAAGGAGTTCGACGTGGTCAGCAGTCCTATCTTCTAGAAGAGAAGGATCGCTTCTGCTTTTGTTGAACTGCTGTGAAAAAGAAAGAGGAGACCTTCAATCAATGCTTTCGGGCGCTGTGTAAAACTGGTACTTTCCTATAGTTGATCAAGGCTGCTGCTTTCCTTTGCTAGTGAATCAGATCTTTGGCTTTACCGTGTTACTATTCGGAGAATGGACTCTGTTAGGGGCTCTATCTTAAGTCAGTCATTTCTACCGGCTCCGGCTAACTTCCTTTAGGAAGGAAAGCAAGTCCCATCGATTGAGCTGTTGATGGAATGAATGGAATAAGGGCTGCTTTCAAACCTGAAAGAGGTCCAGGTCTTGGAATGCAGCTATTGAATTTGTTGATGGCGATGTGATAATGCCAGTCGAAAGGGAAAGCCGCGTTAGGAGAAGCAGTTCGGTTGGCCAGGGAAAGGGCAAGGGGTGAAGAGGAAAACAAAGCGGTTTAGGATATTTTTGGGAGTATAGGGCTATAGGTCGCCCTTTTTATAGAATGGTTGGGAGGAGAGGAGAGACCGCTCCCTTTAGCTGCACTGTGGCGGAAGGATTTGGGTCGGAAAGAAGGAAGTCGTTTTGGGGTCACCCCGAATCCGAAGGTTACGTGGCGCTATCACTTTTGAACGATTAGGATTGCTGATTGCCGTTCTCCAGCGCGTTTCTTCCTGTGGACTCTCTTCATAGCCTTGTTACATTAAAAGATCAGTTCTCTTCTTCCCTTTAGTTATTGTTATTTTTCGACCGTTACAAAATGGGTTATTGGTCGGATAGATCTCAACCACTATTATAGACTAATATTTCTAGGCATAGCAAGCTTTTCTATCTATAGAGATAGTCGCATGTAATGACAGATCACAGCTATATTCAAGTAGTAAACTACCTGTACTCTAGCAAGCAAGTAAGCCAACTACCTTATCTCATTAGCGAAGCTAGAGTACATGAGTAGACTGCTTTCTTAGTTATCAAATTGAAATGAGAAATTTCTCTCCCGCTTTGCTGAAGCTATCCCCCTGCTGGTCCCGTTCCCAATAGGATCTGACGAAAACTCATATCTATCTCTCTCGTCTGATCCTGGCGCCTCAATTTCTGCAAGCTCACCCCTCCGTTGTTCCCATCAATGGGTCAATCCCATGCCCCCCAACTGTGACTAGTGGTGGCTATTGAACCGAAGAAAGCGAGTCAAGAACGATCTCATCCTTTGGACCGACTACTGACTGAGCAAGGCATATAGTTCGTTGTGATCCTCAAGTTCAAGTCGTTGGGCCCTTCGTGGCCCTATCCGCCTAGGGCAATGTTGCTCAGAAGCTCATAGGTCAGGTCGAATCCCGTGTGTTAGGTAAAAAGCCTCTTTATAAGAGGAGATCCGCATGCCTATTACTAAGGACGGGTAGCTAAGCCGCTTGGGATCACTTCGAGGATCCCTCCCCTCTGGCTTCCCGCAGATAAGATCGTCTTCCTTGGTCGCACCCTAGCCACAGAATGCCTGATTGAGTTCGCCAGGGATTCGAACTTCCTGGGATCAAGACAGAGATCGCCCTCACATTTCCCCAGGTAGGAAGAAATTCCATAGGTTTGTCCCGAAGGACCAAAGGCTGCTGTTTGGTCTGGATAAGCAGGCAGGGACAGGCTCCTCGAGCAGATACCATTCCAATGGAGAAGCTCATCTTCCCATTACCGGCGGAGAGCTCAAGGGCTCCAAACTCCTTAGGTCTTGTTTTGTAAGCTTGAAACGACAGACAAGTGGTGACTATGAGATGGCTTGCTACTGAGCTTCTTGTCTTCCATCTTTCTTTATTTTTATTGTGGGGTCCGCGCAACAAGAGCGCCTCCTCTTTTTTCTTTTTTTTTTTAATTCGAAAGAGCGGGGTCTTACTTATTCAGGGGGGATGAAAGAAAAATAAAGGGATCAGGGGGCTTTATGATCGGAGAAAGAGAAGGGGCATGGTTGGTGTGTCACTGGGTCGGTGAGGGAACCCGTAGGAAGGGGGGACGACCCGCCGAATTCACATCAGAAATCGCCAACATGAACACAAACGAAATCTTGAATTGCGTATAGAAACAAAATGAACCACTTCTATTCTCGGAGCTGAGGTATATGAAGAATGGCTTTTTGGTCCCTTTCGTCCAGTGGTTAGGACATCGTCTTTTCATGTCGAAGACACGGGTTCGATTCCCGTAAGGGATAGGTACTCATTCCCGGCCGCTTTCAGTTAGTGTTCATTGCTGAGTGATCGCTCGCTATCTGGCTGGAAAAGGTGGTCCGGAAGCTTCCTCTCTCCCAGCAAGCAAGACGAGATCACCATTTCTCTCAGTAATGGACTTCCTTGAATTCTTCCTTAGCCAACGATGTCCTTTCATCTCGAATCTCCGACAGACAGAATCTCCATGCATGCGTTCTTTCTCTCCTCCCCTCAGCCATACATCTCTTTTTCTCTCTTTATTTTTCTTTTGGCCGTTTTTGTTAGGCATTGAACCCCACCTTAGGTGCTGAGTGGTGTCCTCTCCTCCCTAATACAAAATTCCGTCTATGGAGCCTAAAGCTTCAACCATGGCATGGCAGTAAGCAGTAAGTTGGCCTAGTCTCTCGCCCAGCCTTCGCCTTCTGAAGTGGCCGAGTTGAAGCGTTCAACGGTTCTTCGCCACCTTTCTTTTTCAAGGTTGAGCTTGTGAAATTGAAGCTAATGCTATGCCCCTTGTTCAAGAGAAAGCGAGGACTTTCTTTTAGCTACCGGCCCAAACAAAAAAAAGAGATTAGCCTCTTGATCGATCGATTGATTGGATCGAAGTACGAAGGGGTTGATTGAAGTGTGAGATCAGCCCAAGACTAAGGCCGAGCAACTAGCTGCTGCAGGATTGGACGTCTATCACGCTCCCCTACTCCTAAAAAGGCCGGCGGAAGGAATGCTCTGCTCATCTTTCTTACGGCTCATTACCGCAGCGCTCGAAAACCCCTTCGGCTTCTTCCATTCAAAAAGGTAGTTTTTCCGGTAAATAACGTCTTGAAGTGAAGCGAAGGCATTATTGAAGGAAAGAGATGGCGGGTCGGTCAATTGCATTAGGTAGGAGAGACCTGCCTTAACCGCAAGTGCATTCGCTATTCGATTCCATCCTCAATCCCACAAAATTGTGATTCCTTTGTATCTCTTCTTTACTTTTAAGTGAGAAGGGGGGGTGACAAAGGGTATACTTTCTTCTCTCTATGTCGCCGTCTCATCAATGAGCGTAGATTAATTAATAGATATGAGATATAGCTTTTGTGCTTGTCAATCTCTATCCCATTCTTCAGGTATAGTTTTCTTTGATCACAGATCGACAGGTGATCCGTCCTTTCTCCCCCTTTCGTCATAAGGCGTGGTCTGACTCTGAGAAAAACCATTCCTGTGTTTAGGTCCCTACTAAGCAGAATTCGTAAACTATGCAAAGGCTATTTGAAGACTTTTGATTTTATAGCAATAAAAGCAAAAACAATTCTCAACGCCCTTACGAGGTAGTGATGAGTTAAACTACTCGTGTTGGCATGGAAGTCAGCCCGGTAAACTGATTCCATTCTGCTACTAGGGTTCCAAACCTTCCCCTTAGCTCTATAAAGACCTTTTCAACTCAAAAAAAAGATGCTAAAGCTATTTATAGTTGTTCGGAAGGATTCGTTTACTTCCTGCAAATTGCTTATGTAAGAACTAGTAGAAAGAAAGGAATTTTGAAAAAAAAAGAAAGAATAAGGGCAGCATTGATAGATCGTTGAATGAGAATGCTTGAATGGGAATCGTCTTAGCAACTGGCTATAGACATGAGTCAAAGCCGCCGAGAGAGGAGAGAGAATTTTCATGAGAGAGGGACGAGCAAGTGACAGATTGGGAAAAAAATAGGTAGGCCTTTTCTGAGCGGTCATTTAGAGGCCTTGTTAGCGACCCATCATTCTTCCCTAAGCTGTCAGAGTCCGATCGAAGCGAGCAAGAGATAGAAGAATCATCGCTCATAGATGTGAATTGAGAAAGCAAGCCCGAATTCTTTTGAATTAGGCTCTATAGTCTGGTCCCTGTACCTGGTAAGGTCTGATTGTTATCTGTAAGTCTTGTTTTGACCGCGGGAAGGTGAACTTTGCAAAAGTGCTGATTTGGTTGGGAAAAAGAAGACTTCTGACTCCCCTACCCGAAACCGAAAAAAAGTTTCAGCTATTGATGTAGCCTCTTGTCGATACTACTAGTCTTGTCGCTACCTACTCGAAAAATCCCTTCTATACTACTGGAAAAATCCCATCAAGATAGATTGAATCGACGACCTATACTTAAACTAAAGGCACAAGGGAATCAAGAGTTCAAGAGCACAGAACAGAGGAAATGCACATGGGTCTCCTTGAAGAACGAAGTCTAAGATAAAGAAAGGTAGAGTGGGCGCACTTTTGCTCTGCTTGGATTGGCATGGCTGTCCCCCTTTGCTAGTGGAGGCTCGGCCTTTGACTCCGCTTGCCTCTACTTTTCATGTCAAGCGTACAAGTGTAGTTTAGTGGGATTGACTTCTAAAGACAGGAATTCTTTTTCATCTCCCCTGTATAAGTCGACGTCTTAACCTGACTTCCTGAGCTCAGTTGATTGTTGAAGCAGTAGCTCTGGATCGAGAGCTGGGTGCTTACCTTATTATTATGAAAAGGAGAAAGGGCTTTTTTTATAGAGAGAGATGAGTCAGGGGGGTTTGCTGGCTAACTCGTGCAATCAACGAAAAATGCCTTCGCCTTAGTAAGCTAGCTTTGTAAGCTAAGCAAGCCTGGTTCTCCGGGCTTTCTCCCTTCTCGACCAGACGAAGGAGATATGAATTCCATTCAGGCGGGTAAGGGCTTGGCTTGACCGTGTCTTTTCTCGGGTCGGAGGCGATGGAAAGTTCATCATTCAGTGGTGGGCTGTTCATAGAAAAGAAGGCGTCGCCCAACGAGTGGCAGATCTGGATAGAGTCTCGCTCATAGAAGAAGAGTACGCGCGCTAGCGCGCTACGGCTTAGGCAGTTGATCGGATCAGATAGCCCTTCGGGCAACCAACCAAACCCGGCACATCCAATTCAATTCCGATCAACAACTTGGAGGTATGGCTGAGTGGCTTAAGGCATTGGTTTGCTAAATCGACATACAAGAAGATTGTATCATGGGTTCGAATCCCATTTCCTCCGGCACGGAAATGAAAGGGGCGGGCGAAATTACGTGAGAGAAAGAACCTCTTGGTGGAGTCCAGTCCCCCGAATAGCACTACTTAGTGACTAGGAGCAGAGAGCCTGTTGCGCCTTGTTTTTCTTTGACCGGCCTATCTTCTTTCTATAAGCAAGCTCCCTCCGGCCGTCCAGTCCCTGGACGGCTCTCGGTTCTTGAGCATGTTGGGGGATTAGGCGGCAGTTGAAAGAGCTGCTCGAAAGCTTGACGAACAAGCGAAAAAGCCTATATATTCTTATTAGTCAAGGGCTTTTCCCTTACTAGTTAAGTGGTAAGGTAGGGCGCTATTCGATGAAGAAAACAGACTTTAGGAAAGTGGTTCAGGTAGCTCAGCTGGTTAGAGCAAAGGACTGAAAATCCTTGTGTCAGTGGTTCGAATCCACTTCTAAGCGGGCGAAGGGTCCAAACGTAGCCGGGAGCAAGCCGGATTTTGAAATTCAAGTGAAAGAGTAAGCCAAAAAATGTGAGCGCTCCTGCACTATACGGCTTTTTGGCGTCCCCCTATCTTGTCTTGCTGGAGGCAGATTTTCTAAAAAAAGCGGTTGATTATTCGGATTGGTTCTCGCATCCCTGTGCCCAAAAGGATGGGCGAGTTCGGTTTGAGTCTTCATCGATCGGGTGGATCTATATGCTCCGGGGTGGTGAGACGAGGTGTAGCGCAGTCTGGTCAGCGCATCTGTTTTGGGTACAGAGGGCCATAGGTTCGAATCCTGTCACCTTGATGTGGGGCCGGAGTCAGCCTCAAACGTAAGTAACTTAGTGCAGTGCAACCTTTCTTGGAAATGAAAATGGAAAAATCGCGCTTACTTGACTATGTTATTCCGATCACACAAGCCATTTTTTAAGATTTTCCGACGATGGTCTATTCCTTTCCTATTCCTAGCCACTATCCTTTTCTTTTTTTATCTTCTTTGTCTACAGGTTGGCCTTCTTTGATTGCCAAACAGTATGCAGGATCCTCTTTCACTTCGATCTCTATTGGCCGGATATTCTTCTACTAATCATGGAAGCTAGTGTGGCCAATGCGTTAGCATGATCTACGACCAGCCTTGCAATTCTGCATGTTGAACTTCTTCAGCAGATTATTGGCATATTTCTCTTGAGAGATGAAAATGCCAGAGGTAGCACTGCTTCCATCCCTAGGAAGTATTTCATCAACCCCAAATCTCTCATCTGAAAGCTGCTCATCATATCTTGCTTGAAAGATGAAATAGAGGCAGCATTGCTGCCAGTGACAATAAGATCATCCACATAGAGTTCGAGAATGAGAATCTCAGATGTGGATTGGCATTTGATATACAATGTTGGCTCACTGCAGCTCCGCCTGAAACCTTGACTGATAAAATAAGAATAAACCTTGCTGTACCAAGGTCGTCAGCAAATGGGACATAATATAGGTCTTCTTCTCTGCACATGAATAGGGCGAAAAAAGAGAAGCGATCAAGGACTACATTCGTAGGAATGGGGAAGAGTACTGCGCCCTGTGGGAGACCAATCCCGTTGTTTTGAAAGGTTGTTCCGTCAGCCTTAGAATATAATGGATTTTGAATTGGATCCAAGAAGATAGGATCATCGATCTGTTCTGCCAGTCAATCCAATAGACGCTGGCTGATCCACATGGTCGAAGCACTTTCGGACGTCAGCATGTACTAATCGCCCCACCCCTTGACATCGAGGAAAAAAAAGAAGGATTTTAGAAAAGAAGTCTTTCAATCATTCGACTGAAAACTTTTATCCTTCGCTGCAGATGGCAGAACTGCCGCACAACGTTCCGTTGATTGATGATGGGCTGAACAATCAGCACAAAAGCCAGTATAGATAAATAGACAAAGAAGTTCAGCTGCCTGAGTAGATTCTATCCCGTATTTACTAGCGAAAAATGGAGGAGTCACCTGTCTAAGGAGAAAACGGAGGCGCCGAAATATTCTATGACCAAAGGCCTTGTCACGAGCTGGGCTCGAACCAGCGCTTTCCGGTCCGGATTTCAACCTTTCTGATCGTGACTTTGGTGACCCGGTTCGTCGCGTGACAGAGACTTTACGCCAACTACATCCGGGAAGTCCGTCGGTTCGGCGACAACCCGCGGCAACCATACCAAGACCTAACGAGAGAAAGATCTCTCTCCCTCACTTTTTGGCGCCAAAAACCTGTCAGCCCGGCCAGGGCGCACAGAGGTCTGTCCCGGTCCAATGTTTAATACAGTGCAGGTTTACCCGCTTTCCTTTCGGTCAGCTGCCCCTCAACCGCTTCAGGGGACTTTCTCTCCAAAAAGAAACTCCATCTCCATCTCTATTCCCTTTATCAATTCTCATGGAACCGTCGAAGATTTTTCATTAGAATTCTAAAAAGAATGGTTCATATAGAAATCATTTACACCGATGTATCCTATCTTGTTGCTTCCTGTCCCCCCCCGGCATTCATCCAAGAAGGCTAATCCTGAGGAAGGCAAGTCGAACAACCAAATGATTTAGGAGTTACCGGAAATATCCGATTCATTCCCAAAGAAAGCCCTTGTTTAGCCGAGAGGGAAGATGGAGACTTTGACTTCCTTTTTAGGCCGATAAGATAAGTTTTCTTTTTTCTTTCTTTATCGGACAGGTGTATGCTGGAGAAGAATGAAGCCTCCCCTCTAAAGGAAGTCGATAGACTGACTGTCTTGCTTTTATTTCTTCAACTAATTTGTAAGGAAACTCGGATGAAAGAATAAAAGAGGATGACTTCAGATTTGAGGCCTTACGAGGGTTTAGAGACTAAAGACGATAGCGGCAGGATTAGGCTATTATTCTATTAAGGAAAAGTTCCTCTTCGAATAAGAAAGAGGATTGAGACGAGACTACGATCTCCGGTTGGACAAATTCGCCAAAGACAAAAATAGGTAGCTCTGCTCTAGCTTACACTCCCAAGTCTACGATTCTGAAACCTTATTTA